TCTTTTTCCATAGAAAAAAAGGTGTTCAAAAAGAGTTTCAGAAGATGTTGATCGTAAATGATAAAATTGGTTACAAAGAAAAATGAAGATGGATTCGTATTCACATACATAAGAATTATATATAAACAAGAATAATCTTTTATTCTTTTTTGAAACAATGGAACTTGATTTCTTTGGAGTTGGAATAATAAGACTATTCCAATTCTGATACTCATAGAGAAGGAAGCGTAATAAATGGAAAAAAGAGGCGTCTTTCAACCAGGAGCGAAGAGTTTGAACAACGATTTCTAGATGGATGGGGTAGGGTATTAGTATATCTGACACATAATTTAAATGTACAAAATTGTCTTCTAAAAACGGAAATAGTGAATGAATTGATCGTAAATTTTGAGATTTGCCTATTTCTTCTTTCCTTTCTAAGGAAGATACTAATCTTAGGGAAAAGGGAATTTCCCCAATAACTGCAAATCCCTCTGATATCATTTGCGAATCTAAAGTTTTGTTATGCCCCAACAATAGGTTTTGGTTTGACTCATTAGCAGAAATAAGCAAAGGATTCTGTTGAGACATTCGAGTAATTAAACGTTTCACCATTAGTGAACTGGATTTATTATCATAACCAAAATTTTCCACCAAAATGAATCTATTTAAAACATGATCATGAGCCAGTGCATAAATATACTCTTGAAAGATAAGCGGATATAGTAAGTCCTGTTTCAAAAATTTATCGAGTTCAAAATATCGTTGAAATTCCCCCATTTGAAATTAGATTTGAACCAAAGATAGGCATAAGATACTTCTTGGATTATCAAATGATACATAGTGCGATACGGTCAAAACGTAGTATAATAATAAAATAATATATACCTCGGAGACAGGTAAGCTCATCAACGGACTCTCCATCCTCTTTTTTTTTCATCTAATAGGTTTATGTTCGTTATAGGATAACAAGATGGTTAGAAATCTTTTATTTTTTAAACCCAATCGCTCTTTTGATTTTGGAAAGAATTGAATTATCTTTATCAATATACTGCTTCTTTTACACATTCCTCTCCAATGCATAAATGGAGAATATCAACATAGTTAGGATTCATAAAAAAAGGATAATCCACTCATAATAGGCATAGGAGAAGCCGTTCCCGCACCAGGCACTAATCCATTTTTAACGTCTATCTAATTAGATCGGGTAATCATTCAAAGTTAAGAACAGAAGCCGGTTGCTTTTTTGTTTCCCTATAATTAGAGCCAGAGGGCTCTATCCATTTATTCACTCGACCCAACTTTTAATTCATTTTGTTCCGCCCCGATCCAAGCCTTCAAACAAGTCTTTGTACCGATCCGGTAAGAATGCAATATTCTCAGAATTATCTATTGCTACGACATGCTATTTTTTCCATTCATTCCCTTTCAGGATCAGTCGTGGTCTTACAAACTCTACCGATGGTATGGACGAATCCCTTGCTTCATCCAAATGTGTAAACGATACTAGCCGCACTTAAAAGCCGAGTACTCTACCGTTGAGTTAGCAACCCAAAAATCTAAAAACAATAGGATGTGTAAATGTCAATACAGTAAAAAAATATAACTAAATTTGAGTGCCATTACACAATCAAAACATTTTATTTTAAACTAAGAATACAAAAAGAAATCTCAAAATTAAATCGCTTCTGAACTGAATATAAAAATGAAGAGATCAGATGCAAATATACTAAATTTGCATATAATTCGAATTTAGAATAGATATAAATGTACAAGTGAATCAACCTCCCGTTCTTTTTTTTCACTCCAATAAAAAATTATTGTATCACAGAGAATTCAACGAACCCATCAATTGAACGAAGTAAAATAAAAAACCGAACCTATGTCAAGAAAAGATTTATACTTATACACGATCAAATTATATTTGTTCGATACACTGTTGTCAATATAAATGTGAATACAAAAATGGAAATAATTAAAATATTCACTATAAGGACTGGTGTTGGATTGGCACTACATAGATGCAAAAAGGTGTAGATAGTAGATCAAGGAATAAAAAGTAGTAAAAAAAAAAATCCGAGTTCTTCAATCAATATAAGTTGAGCGAATAAGCAAGTTTGATTCCGTGGTTATTATTATTTGTTAGTAGAGTTCCAATGAAAACCAGTCGATTGCAGATAATGTCATAATTTTAGATTTCGAGATCCAATTTCTTCATCTAGTCCCTCTATTTTGGGAATATCCCCCTTCGCTTTTTGTCGTTATATACCAATACCACTAGAACAGGGGATTCTATGGGAACAATACGAAAAGGCGGGGTTAGAGAAGTAGAGAAAAGCTTATACTCTTTATTTTCATTTTGTTTGATTAAAGGGAAGTTCCTTAAAAACCTCCGCCTTCTTTGAAATATCATGAACAGTTCCTGTAGGTTGAGCGCCTTTTTCAAGGAAATATAGAATAGCAGGAACATTTGAATAAGTTTGATTCTTTATCGGATCATAAAAACCAACTTTCCGGAGATCTCTCCCCTCTCTTCGGGATCGAACATCAATTGCAACGATTCGATAGACGGCTCATTGGGATAGATTAAAATACCCCCCCTAGAAACGTATAAGAGGTTTTCTCCTCGTACGGCTCGAGAAAATTATGTCTATGTATAAAATTAGAGTGTCAAATAGATCCATAAAATCATCAAATCAATTAGACTATGATTAAAGATTTCAATTTGTTTCATTTAGAAATGTAAAACAAAAAATTGTACTCATAACTCAAGTGGGATAACTCTCAAATAGCTCACAATCCCTAAGCTATTTCATTTTTTGAGTGGTCTCTAGCCCCCTTCTTGTCTCGTTTATAATCTGTTTTATTCTTCATATTTAGTTGTTGAGACAATGAAAAATGGTGTTTCCTTGTTCCAGGATCCTTTATCTTTTGTTTGAATCATTGGGTTTAGACATTACTTCGGTGATCCTTAATCCTTATCAAAATGGCAGCAACATACCTTTTTTGTGATTTCGTTCTATCAAAGAATCATCAGAACGGTTGATTCACGCGTGTTCTACTTTTGATTGAAAAAGTTTTACCAAGTCCAACAAATTTGACTTTTTTTTAGATTTCGATTTGAAACTTTCTAAAATGGAATCCTTTCAATTTCTATATAGAAGCTATATTTACGAAGTTGTTCAAACTTATTAATTGACACTAACCCTAGACCCTTACCCTTGAGAAATGACTCAATAGAAATGACTCAATACTTTCTACTCGAGCTCCATCATGTAACTATAATAACCCCTTTTTTACATTACAACCCAAGAAAAAACTGATGGGTTCTAGTCGAGCAGAACAAAGGATGTCGAGTCAAGAGCACTTCTATTCGTAATAAAATGGTGGATTATTACATCCACAGCTGATCATGTCCTTCAAGTCGCACGTTGCTTTCTACCACATCGTTTCAAACGAAGTTTTACCATAACATTCCTCTAGTTTGGAACTAGTATTTAATTGATTCAATTATGGAATCATGAATAGTCATTAGTGCGATCGCTAAATAATAAGAAATCTGTACTTTTGTCCTTCTATATCGATAATAGAAATAGATATGAATGGGTAGTTAGTTTCTGAAAACGTCTCAGCACTAATTTTTAAATCCCATAGGTAGCAAATAAACGGAAGAATAGAACTCTTAGACCCAAACAAAAAATGACAAAAAACTCGGTGCAAAGAAAACAGATCTGTTACATATGTAATTTACTTGATCGTTTGTTAATGAGATTCAGACAGATACATAGATATATGTATTTCAATTAAATATTAAAACGAAAATATATAGGATAGGGTACCGAAATTCACTTCAATAGGAATAGCAGAGAGGGATGGGCACAGGCATACAATGATAGTCTGTCCAACTTTTTTTATTCAAACTAGTGGGGTGTGGGGTCTATGTTCCTATCTGACCTAGATAACAAAACAACTAGATTAAGTAGATTAAGTTACATCTCTGTCTCATTCGAACGCAATTTAGTTTGATAAAACAATATTCTTCTCTGAATCAGATAAGTAAAAATGATAAACAAGAATCATATTATAGCCACTACTCCACTCTTAAATTCAAATTAAAGATCTTAAAGAGAGTCTTGTTCAAAAAAGCAAGAGTTTTACGGATATGATATAATGGGTGCTCTGGGACGGAAGGATTCGAACCTCCGAATAGCGGGACCAAAACCCGTTGCCTTACCACTTGGCCACGCCCCATTTAAATTCCATAAATTCCAATTCTGCACTAATAAACACTAATATGAGTGTTGGTTTTTCGTCAATTCCAATGCAAATACATATCTATGCACTATATTGTTGATAGGATTTTGCTACGTGTAGATATATATAATATAGAATTAAACTGGACTTGATTGATCATTACATATAATTTAATTAAGATATTGTATTGTATAAACGTATGATTTCTTATATTCTCTTTTTAGAATTGAAGGCTTTTGATTGGGTGAATGGGTTGAAAGGATTTTTTGGTCTACTTTACTTTCTTCATTATTTTTTGCCTTATATCAATAAGATATCAATAACTCAATCAAAATACAATTATCTCCAAGAAAAAAATCTTTGTTATGCTTAATATTTTTTGCGGTATCTGTCTTAACTCTGCCCTTTATTTGAGTAGTTTTTTCTTGGCCAAATTACCCGAGGCCTACTCTTTTTTAAATCCAATTGTCGATTTTATGCCGGTCATACCTTTGCTGTTTTTTCTTTTAGCCTTTGTTTGGCAAGCTGCTGTAAGTTTTCGATGAAATTTTGAATTAAGTCTTAGAGTATGAACCTTTAGTTGAAACATTGAAATTCTTGAATCACCCCATTTCTTCATTATGACCTTTTTCTTTTCTCGTCAAAGATCTTATATAGGATACCCCACAATTCGGTATTGCGGGTATTTCAAAATAAAATTCAAATTTTACTAAAGAAAAACCCTGTCTAAAAATTAAAAAAGTACTTCCTTTCATGGTGTCAAAATATGATATGTGATATAAAAATGGATAATCTATTCTCTAAAAAAAAAAAAAAAAGATCTTGGAGATTGTGTAATGCTTACTCTCAAACTCTTCGTTTACACAGTAGTGATATTCTTTGTTTCTCTCTTCATCTTCGGATTCTTATCTAATGATCCAGGACGTAATCCTGGACGTGAAGAATAAGCATCAAATAATACTTTTACTTGATCGAAAGATAACTTAAATATCAAGCGATCCAGGGAAACGGAAAGAGAGGGATTCGAACCCTCGGTACGAATAACTCGTACAACGGATTAGCAATCCGACGCTTTAGTCCACTCAGCCATCTCTCCCAATTGAAAACGGATAATAACTATGTTACATTACATATAAAGTAAGGATTGAAATTATCTCTTTATCCTTATTAAAATTTAAATCGACTTATATCTTAAAAAGATAGTATAGTTTAGTCTAATTAATATCTCTATTTAATTCTAATTAAATTCGAATAAAAATAAAAGTTCTATAATTTATATAATTATATATATATCACGTTTATCAGCAATTCCAACTCTAAAGTACGGGCTCGCAAAATTATTTTATGATAAAAAAAAAAGAATACCTCGTTATTTTTGTCGGATAAGGGCTTTTCCATGGCCTGGCCGGGTCAGTACCTAGCCGGGCCTTTTTTTGTTCCACTGAATCATAATCATAGATAATTAGCTGAATTTAAAAATGTTATTGAAGCAACAACAATAATAAATCTTAAATTATAAGGAGGATTCTTTCTATTCCTATGATAGGGAATTCAAGTATCATTTCTGATTTTTGATTATTTTTTTTTTTAGCACCCTTTTCTTAATCGCATTAAGTACCCAACAAAACACGTCAACACTTCATTTTTAATAATTCTTGTCTGATCCTGTATTGATTACATCCGATTCGACAAAAGATCCATTTATAGATAATAATCGCATTGTAGCGGGTATAGTTTAGTGGTAAAAGTGTGATTCGTTCTATATAACCCCTTACATAGTTAAGGGGTCCTTCGGTTTTCTTCATATTCCGAAAAAAAAACTTTATTTCTTAAAAGGATTTAATTCTTTACCTCTCAATGACAGATTCGAGGAAGAATATACATTCTCGTGCTTTTTATATTTTATACAAGGATCAATTAGCAATTGAAAAATTGGATTATGAAATTACGAAACATAATTTTTTTTTGGATCACTACTTCCAATTGAATGAGTAAAAGGATCTATGGATGAAGAAAGCTTTTTTCTAATCGTAACTAAATCTTCAATTTTAGATTTGTTTATAGATTATAGAGGGGAGATTGAAGCAAAATAGCTATTAAACGATGGCTTTGGTTTACTAGAGACATCGATATATTGTTTAGCTCGGTGGAAAGAAAATTCTTTTCCTCAGGATTCGTTCAAATAGAAATAGAGAACGAAGTAACTAGAAAGAGTGTTATAATCCTCCTCTTCTAGAGGGATCATCTAGAAAGCGAGTAGTTTAAAATGTATTCAGACAGTAAAGGCTGACATAGATGTTATGGGTCAATTTTTTTTTCAGTTACGTCTTAAATCGGGGAAATTATCCATCTACCATAAAGGAGCCGAATGAAATAAAAGTTTCATGTTCGGTTTTGAATTAGAGACGTTAAAAATGATGAATCGACGTCGACTATAACCCCTAGCCTTCCAAGCTAACGATGCGGGTTCGATTCCCGCTACCCGCTTTCTCTTTTTATTATTTTTAAAATTCAATTCATAATTTCACCTTAATCTATCATTGAATTGAATACGTAATTGCCGAAATTTGCTCACATACAATCCGCTATTTATTTTTTTTTACGAACAAGAGATTCGAAGTAAAAAATACGAAAACAAATAGGAATGAAAGGCGTCCATTGTCTAATGGATAGGACATAGGTCTTCTAAACCTTTGGTATAGGTTCAAATCCTATTGGACGCAATTTTTTTCCATATATATAAATATATAATATATATTTTTTTGATTTCTATATTTCTATGTCAAGAAATATTTTTTGAATAATTTTCATTGAATCCGAGATACTTATATTTTATTTAATATATGAAATTATTTAATATTAAAATATTCAAAAATTAAAATAATATCTAATTAATCTAAAAAAAAAATCACCTTTTTTTTTCATTTTTAATTTTGAAAAATATAAAAGATATAAGAGTGATCCATTTTTTATGCTTGTTCCTGAAGTAGAAAGCGTTCCATCTGTTCCTGAATAGCTTCTTTCAAAATGGCTTCCGCTTCCTCGGTAAATTTCTTGGTAGAAGATATTATTTCGTGAAGCTGAGGTTTATTCGTTTTTAAAAAAGTACGCAACTCAACAAGAAATTTCCTTACCTGTCCAATCTCTAATGAATCGAGATAGCCATTTGTTCCGGTATAAATAGTCATTATCTGTTCTTCTACCGTAAGAGGGGCTGATTGGGATTGCTTAAGCAATTCCCGTAATCGTTGACCTCTTGCCAATTGA